TCATACAAGTTTGTTGCTAGGAGTCCCTCTAGTCGAATCTCTCATCAATAGAAGTTTACTGACTGACCTGGCTCTTCAATCGACGATCTACTGCTCCCTCTTAGTTGCAGATGCCCATGCTTTGATTCGAAAGCCCTAGCCTGAATCCCCAGTAAGATCGGAGTATGGAATTCCTCCTCCCTTCAGTCCTGTTTGAACCCGTCCCAGCAACGAAAACCCTCCTACTGCAAGGTGAGGCTCTGCCCGCCCTTCCCTTCTCCTAGAATCCACTCCGGGTCGGGTCGGAGGAGCTGCTAGTCCAACTTCTTGAGCAGCCGAGATATTGAACAACGAACATTTGATGGAATTCCTTGCCTCACCCTGAGATGAGAGGGAAGGTCGATTTGACTCGAATCCTGGACCTGATCTTTAATCCTACACCGGTTAATGATGCGATGGGAGAAGTTTCTCTTTTGTCATTTTTTCATCAATGCAGGCCCAGTCGAGGCTCGTCCATGCCCAATCCCAATGGACAAACCTTCGATCCGATCTGCCCCTAGCTCTATAATCCACCCGTCTTCCCTAGTCCCATCAAGCCCTCCTCTCCTGGGCCTAGCCCTCTTTCTCAACTCGAGTCTGAAGTTCAGCGGCTTTCATCGTTGACGAACACCTGCGCTAATAAGACAAAGAAGTGGGGTCTATGCCTTCCTTGAATGAATAAGTAACAACTCATTAGTGGAATGAGGGATCAAGAGACGGATAGGGTGGGAATGGCCTATCAATCATTGGTGGACCTTCCCTTTCACCGGTCACGGAGCTCTCAACTGAGTTGTTTAGGTTCTGGAATTCCATCTCTAGTTGGGGGTTTCGGTTCGAAGATTATAAAATGTATGTGGTGCGGGTTCATCTCTCTCGACCAGTTCAGGTGAAAGGGAAGGGTGATCGAGGGGACCCAGACGTCGAGATCTCTTCTCTATGGCGGGAGGTTGATTTCGTCTCGACGAGTGTGTTGGGGGCCAGAGAGGGAGTACCTATGCCTCTGAATCGATAGGATGACCATTCTAAGCAGTCGTAGGCGAAGGAGACAAGGGCGAGGCACCGAACATGTTCGAGACTCAACCTCCATCCGTCATTAGTAATCTCAATCCGCTTTTCCTATTCACTAGTACACTGCGCGCTAAAACAAAACGGGAAGCCCCTTTCTTATTATTAGGTTGATTGGTTTGGAACCCTATACAAGGGGCTGCTTGCTGCTCGCCCCTATTTCTAAGGGGGCTTATGCACTCTACTCGTTACCACTAAACGACGAAGCCTTGAGCGGAAGGAGGGACTTGAACCCTCAACCTCAGCCTTGGCAAGGCTATGCTCTACCATTAAGCTATTTCCGCCAGCTACGGTAGTGGCGAAGCACTACTGAGCAATTCACGTATCACGTCGAGACGGACGACTTATGTTTTTCCGCCGGACCACACTCGTCGACCTCCGATCGAGCTACGAGCACGAGTAGGTAGGCGGCTAGGGGGGAGGGGCGGCTGGGCTGCCTTTTCAATCAATCTCCGGCCGCCCCCTAATTACTAGACCAACCTGGTGCGAGTTGTAAGGAGTCTTGGTCTCGAGTCGAGCTGGGGCGTCATTTCATTCTCGTAACGGGAGTGAGTGCACCGCAAGACCAGACAAGTGACTCCCTCGCCTCCCAGCGGCGGTCTTTAAAGTTCAGTCATTTCCTAAGCTAAGAAAGAAAAATCCTCTTATTCTACGATAATCCAAGCAGCAGCTCCATGAGTCCGCTCGGAACCAGTCGATTCCTGAGCCATTCGTTCTCCCCTCTCGGTTGGCGTTTGCCAGCCACTAGAGCAAGTAAGAGAACAATCAGTGAATGAACAACAAGAACCCCAGATTTTGACCGGATTGTACACCTTTGTGTCTGGCTATGTATATGGATGTGCATAAAGAAGGGACGGGACATCTCTCTCCTTTTTTTTTGGGGGGGGAATCGAGAGGGAATAAGCAGCAGCGGCACCTCACGAACTTCTTACTGAGGCAGTACCATCCTATAGGCAGGCATTTGCGAGTGTTTGGATGCACTTGTTTTGTTCATATTCCTGCGCAGTTAAGAGAAAAATTGTCCCCAAGGCCACCTGATTCGGAGTAGAACACTCCTTTTTACACTTCGATTTCACCCACTGATCCAGCTAAGGCCCGCAACCAAAGAGGAGAAACTTGCACCGGTAATGCTACCACACAGGTTTTGAGGTGAGTTTCGAAATCTTTGATGAGTGTAGCAGCTTCACAAGTCCCTTCGGCTTGGAGCTGGAGTCATTGATCCGTTTGGCGAGTTTGCCTATAGATGTATAGGATAAAAGGCCTGCAAGTTCTGACTTCGTGTTCTTGACCTACTTGTCTCTTAGTCTTGGAGGGAAGACTCCAATCAGGGGAGCGCTCATCTCGCATTCTTCGATAAAGGATAACGATTCGCTCGTCAAGCTGAGTGGCTGGGTTACGAGTTTGGGTTTTTAGGTGAGTTCAGTGCATCCAATCCATTTGTAGCAGAATTTCCACATATATAGGAGTAAGATCCGGATTATAGATTATATAAAAGCACCCCCAACCTCCTTCTTTTTTCCTTCCTTCGAGTAGGTCCGCTCACTTGAAAGTTAGGTCAACAGAAAAGTTCCATCCTGCAAGGTCGTGGAACAGCCGAAAAGCGATGACATTCCTTGTGGCAAGAGTCGAACGCGAATTCCTGACTGAAGGGCTGAGAATGAACACAAGGCTTTGAAGACCAGACTCAGGAAAGCGGACGGGAACAACAACGACGGAGTGACGTTGACTAAATACGAGATTTCGCTTAAAGTACATAAGCAGGCCAACGGACGGCAATGAATAGTCAGACTAGCCAACCGGTACCTCCCTTTTTGTATCGGAGATTCCACACGCAATGTCGGTGACCTGGAAAAGAAAGTTAGGCACTGGATAGACATGAGATCAGACTAGCCAGCAAAGATACCATCCGAAGGACACGACGACAGACACGCTTTAGATAGAAGGTCGTCAGCTAGACCCAATATGGCTTCGGAGGTAGACTAGAAGGCAAGTAGCAAGAGCCCCGAGAAAGCGAGAATTTCCGAGGACTCACGGTAACAAAGCGCAGTATAACACGGAACAACGTATGGACGTAAGCTAGAGGAGGACAGAAAAGGTAAGTCAGCGGCTGAAAAGGTCAACCAATAGACCAAGCGCCAGAATGAGAGACAGCTAGTCAGATAACACGAAAGGAAGAAAAAAAGCTCTGTTCCAAATGATCGGGAAGTAATGATCGAATGCCGAGTAGAGTTGAGAAAGTGGAGTGATCATTGCTGGGGACCCGATGGATGGGAGTCTCCCCTATAGGAGCGAACTCATTCCCACATTCGTTAGCCGCAAAGCTAGAAAGGGCAGCTACTTTCCGGTGGGTCACTTTGAAAGGTATCTCTGGTGATCTTTTACCCATATTCATGGCTGACCGCGTACATCAATGTCTCCTCACTAATTAGACGGACGAAGGACGGCTGTCGTTGGTCGTGAGGTAGTCAATTTCTTTTCTGAGATCTTGAGTTAGTTTCTAGTAGAAAAGAGGGTACAGCCCTATACTTCCTAACTAGAGGAAGCCTAAAATTCCGTCAGTGTAAAATAGGGAGTCTAGGTAGTTTTCCAAACAAAGTAGAAGAAACTTGTTCTTGGACCCTTATTTAAGAAAGGAAATGGTCGGTTGAATGCTTATTCCATTCAGAAAACTCTTTAACCAGGCCACAAAAGGCTGGATCATCAGATCACTTTATATTACTCCCCGGAACGAAACTTCATTCGAAAGTCAGTTCAAGGCAAGGATCAAAGTTCTTCCTTGAGGCTGGCTTAGCTAACCGATATGATGCCGAATTCCCAGCTCGCTTTTCTTTTTTTTCGCGCCTATAACCTTTCTAGCTTCTGTTAGGTGGGCTGCGCTACCTTTCTTTTCGTTGTCTGCTTTCGCGCTAGATTTAGGAACCGCCTTCAATGGCAAGCAAAGCATCCTTTCTTTTATATGCGAGTTCTCCATTTGAGAATCTTCTCGTTGTCCCTGATGCTCCTAAAGATTGAATTATACCACTAGGGGGCGAAACCTGGCTACCCCGACGAGACTTTGAGATAATAGAATAGCAGATCAGGGAGTTAGCTTGAGCAGAGAGTTTCTTTTGTTGAACCGGCTGACACAAAAAGGGCCAGAAACCCAGGTGAATAAGATCAATGAATGAAAAGAAAGCGCTTACCGAGGAATAGAAAGGGAGGACTGGTTGGTTCGAGGACCCGTTGGTCAAAGGAAAGGGGCTGGAAAGAAGGGGTTCGCTTTGTTTGGGATGAACTCCCAAATTCTCGGCGTCGAGAGAGATTTGAGATTCCGTAAGTAACTCAGCGAGTGCTTTCTAAGAAGGGCTTGACTTGTCGAAGCATGATGCATGCGAAGAACGTACAACCGCAGTTTTGAAAAAAAAACCCCAAGTCGTTACCAACATTGAAAATTGGCTGCGTCTGCTATGTGTTCTGAGCAGTTACGGACGAAGCTGGAGAAGAAGGCGGCTATGCTAGTTGGTGCATCTTTGTCGGCTATGATCAGCAGAGGTTGAGGTGCATTGATCCGACTACAAAATCTGTATCTCCACATGTCGTTTTCGATGAGGCATCATCATGGTGGTCCTCCGAAAATGTAGTACTGCCGGATTCCGGGATGCTAGACTTCCGTATGCGGGCACAAGCACCTGAGCAACAAGAGCCTGATATTGTGAGTAACTCTGGACCTGAGTCAAAAAAATCAGCTACACGAAGCCCTCCTGTCAGAAAAAAAAGCCCAAGGCCCGCGACCCGTCAACAAAGAGTGATGCATGCAGCTGACGAAGAGAGCAACAAGATATTCAAGAGGATCCCTGCTGAAGGCACTGTGCTTGATAGCCGACTTAGAAGATCGACAAGGATCAGGAAGCCCAATCAATAAAAAGTATACAGAAGCCAGCTATGCAGACACTGTGACACTTTCACAGTCTTGTGCCTCTCCAGAAAGTGGAAGAGCCAAGCTCATTTGAAGAAGCTAAGGGCCTGAAAGAGTGGGAGAATGCGATGAAAGAGGAGATTTCTGCCTGAACCTTAAAGAAGAATGAGACATGGGAACTTGTCCCATTACCAGAAGGAGTGAAGCCAATCGAATTGTCTCGTTCCGTGTAGTCAGGGTATGACAGGTGAAGCGCAAGAGTGACGGCTCGATTTTGATCTCGTTGGCGCGATTGGTTGCTCGTGGCTTCTCACATCTCACAATGGGGTGGGATTGATTATGAAGAAACATTTGCTCCTGTGGCGAAGTTTTTAATAGATAGGATGGAAGCACTATGGTCGCTCATTTGGATTTTGAATGACATCTGATGGGGATGTCAAAACTTCATTTTGAAATGTGAACTCGAGGATTTATATATATGGTACAACCTCCAGGCCAGGTTTTGAGGTTCTTGGGCATGAAGATAAGGTTTGCAAGCTAAGAAAGTCTTTCTTTATATGACTTGAAACTGTCTTCCCGACAGTGGTACCTTAAGTTGAATCAAGCTATTAGCGATATGGGATTTCGAATGAATTTCGACGATCATTGTATTGAAACTCGAATAATGGATGGTGAGATTAGAATATTGTCAAACTATGTTTATGATATCCTTATTGCCGGAAATTCCTTGTTTGCCATAAATCGAACTCAAAATTGGGGATGGGTGAAGCTTCTTCTGTGTTTGGAAATAGCGGGTGGCTGTGTTATCCGCCCGGACAACAAGTCAAGGTAAGCTTCCAAAGCTCCCTCCTGCCCGCTGACTGGCCACGTTACTGAGAACCTAGGAACAGCTGATTTTGAGCCACAACTATTTATTATAGTTGGCGGGGCTTTTTCGGGGACTAGCCCGCTTCCCATTACTCGACGAAGGCTTCCCATTGTCCGGTTCTTTCTGGAATGTGGGATCCGATCGTACCCGAGCAGCCCACTCCCAACCTTCACTCAGTCGTCAGGCTGCATCTGAACTACAGTGGCTTCAATCCGAGTCCGGGTCCCGGGCTGGCTGCATCGGGGAGGGGTAGAAGCAATGGATCGAGTGTATGGATGAAATTGATTCTCGTCCTGGGGATCATCTCTCCTAGTCTTGATCTAGCCGGTCCCCTCGGAATGATCTCGAGATGGAAGCGGGAGCGGAGAGCCCCAGCCCAGCTTGAAGGTCTTTGGTGCTCGAACCAGGCAGCTTCCTCTCCCTCTCCGTCAATTCATTCGTTTAGGGCGAGAGCGAAAGCCCATGCAGTCTTTCATCTGTATCCGAAGGGGACAGACTTGCCGGCAACCAACAAAACTCCTTGTCCGGTTCAGATAGGCTGCCTGATGACCTCCATCCGTTTTTGATACGTACATGGATGGAATGGATGCATTTCCTGCCTCTGATTGGTCCTTCTCAAGCACCCAACTCCTAATATAAATATCTCAGGGCTAGGGATGCGATACGGGGAATGGAACCTCTTAGTACCGGGCAAGGGGAATGCATGCTATTTCCATTTCTTCACATCCCACCCAACCCTGCTATGTTGTCTCGTAGATAGCAAGGTCAGTTGATTGTTGCTCATGACAAGGCAAGGAAATTCCTCCTTCGCCCGCACTGAGTTCTCGGACTATTCCCTGTAGAATGAAGTCCCCGTAGTCCTGGCTATGTGGATACTCATTCTAAACCACATGGGAGCTTCTGTAGCCAGGTTACCGGCCATCTCGATACTAAAAAGATTACGAGACTTTTGCCCCCACTCTAATTTCCCCGTCTCCACCAGAGACTGTGCAAGGGAAGTGTCCGGGTTCCCTTGACGAGGCAGACGAAGTGCGGGTGTGCATCCGATGATCTGGTTCAACTTGCTAGCCTAACCACGTCTCGAGTTTTGATGAGTCTCAGAAAAAAAACCGATTAAAGATGCGGGTACATTAGAGATTCGAAGGTCTCCGTTTTCCATTTTATAGCGTTTATGTTGTAGGTCAACTCGAGATAGCAAGAATATACGGGAGCCATTAATATGGACAACTTTTCTCCCTACACGGGAAGCCACCACGAGAAAGAAACCTTCCGGGCCAAAGATGATTGATGTTTTCATTCGAGAAAGAAACTCCTGGCTTAACTCAAAAATAGGTTGCTCATTTGCTCCTATGGCCTATCTTGCGGCAAGGCCAGGCCCCCTATGGAAAGTCCGGGTTTCAAGCCCTAAACGGCCGTCCACCCGCCTACTCAAGAAATCCGAGACCTGTTGTAGGAGCGAAGCCGCTTGACCGAGTTGACGAGGGGAAGGAGCGAAGCAGCTTGACTGATAGTTTAGATAGTAAAGGCAGATGCTATCGGTAGATTCAGTCTTAGGCTATTGGTTGGAGAGAGGATCTTAAGCTGACGCATATACACCTACCTACTCAAAGGCGGGCAAATCAAAGCTCCTCCTCTTTTTCCACACACACAGAGACGTCTACCTCGACTATACCATATTGAGCTTTCCTCCCGACATTGGAATATGGATTGGGAAGGGCGAGTGGATGAGACCTTCGAGTCGCGTCTCAACCATTGAAGTCTGTATAATGACTATATCTTTATATATAATTATATAGAGAAACATACGCTTCGCTCCTATTAATGCGCTTCGCCCGCCTGACTGGGGAGGGCGGGAGGTTTGAATGAGTGACTTCCCGTTTTTCAGTCAGTAAAGTAGACTGACAGAAAGAAGAGAGGTTTAAGCACTTTCGATTCGGTAATAGCCAATAAGACAGTTTGCTCTTACCGTACGTACCGCTTGTGCGTTCTCTCTCTTGCCTGTGTGTACGTACTTTAAGCAGCCTTTCCGTAGATAAGTTAGAGGCCCGTGATCTACGACCACCCTCAGGGGTAGTGTTTTCACTCTCGGGCGGGGAGAGGGTGGTCGTAGATCACGGGTCAACTCTTTTTGTATGAAAGGAGCCTCCCGAAGCCATAGAATAACGGACTGCTATCCTGTTACTTATACAGGAACAGAAGAGGGCCCTAGCAGAACAAGCGCTTTAGGAAAAGAGCTATTACCTTGTTACCGGGAATAGAAAGTACTGGAAGCCCAATAGGGTCGAAAGTTGGACTATTCCCTTACCTAAAGGCAAGCAAGCCCTAAAGTAAGGAAAGGGAAGGAAAGGGCTTCGCCTGACTCGTTCTCCAGCCTCACTCGCGGCTCAGGAAAGACAAGAGTAAAGTACTACCTTACTAAGGCGATAGGTAGACAATCTGACCTTACCGATATCTCGATATCACTAACCCACAGTAGTCTATTGTCTAGATATGACTACTAGTCTAGAGACTCTTTATATGGAATATATAAAGTATAAGAGTAGTCTCGTCTTTGATATTGTAGTCGTAGTCTCTAGTTTCTAGTAGTAGTCTAGTGTTCAAACAAATAGTCTTTGCCTCGTATACATTTTTGTATACACTGAAGTATACAGAAGGAGAGGAAGCAAGGGTCAAGAGAAGTCAGCTCGGTTTATGAGCCCCTTTCCGATTCCCTCACCCAATCTCATGAGAAGCAAGCCCAGAGGGCCCCGCCTTAACCTGTCCCCAGACAGCCAGCCCTCACCAGGCTGCTGGCATTGCTAAATGCTCCGCCACGAAGCAAGCTCTCCTGAATACGACAGATTCGGAAGTGGCTAAAGAAGTCGAAGGAAGAAAGAGTAGTTGGGCAACTGTATGCACAAGGGTACATTATTAGATTAGTCTTTTGGGAATTGGCAACATTGACAGGAAGAGGTAGGAATCTACTTTTTTAGGTCTAGCTTCAAATCGGCCTAACCTTCGGTTCCCGTAACCAAGTTTTTCTTTCTCACTCCTGACTTTCACAAGTCCCCCCCTTATGTACTTTTTCTTCAGTGTGGGGCAAAGGGCGCCCTCTACTTCTACTTCTAACTAAAGGCGAACTGCCGGCATTGCAAGCAAATAGAGAGCCCCCGCCCGTTTGAGTCGGTCGTTCCGAGCCGGAAAGCGTACCGGCAGTTTGAGTCGCGAAAGGGCCGCTTGCTTCATTATATTATTCTTAAATATCTATCTAAGATTCTATATATATTATATAATAGAAAGAAAATCATTTTTTTTTTCCAATTGTTCATTTTTCATTAAAGGAAGAGGAAGAAGCAAATAAAGCAAAGGCCTCCTCTTTCCGTCCGCTCTTCCCGAAGTGAGCGAATTGCATGTAGAGATCCGTAGGGGCTTATAGTTTAATTGGTTGAAACGTACCGCTCATAACGGTTATATTGTAGGTTCGAGCCCTACTAAGCCTACCACCCCTTATCTTCACCTGATACAAGGCAGTCGAAGTCCCCGCCACCCTGCGGATCTCAATCTAGCGACGTGGAACCACACAGCAGCCGCTGCCCTTTGGGCACGCCTCCTACGCTTACCACTCACCTACGCTCTTGCAGCATGCCCCCTTCGGGCAATACGGCTTTCATAATACGCGAAGCAGCTGAGCGAGCGATAGCTATTCGATCGCTATATTCTTGCGATAGCGAAGGCGTGGTTGAGACTCTAAGAGAAAGTCGATGCGAAGGTTCAGATCTTCGATCTTCGCGAGACGGCCCATGAATCTCGAGAATCGAGCGTGGGGCTTGAAGACCCTACCGCATTCCGGCCCCGGGGCCTTCAATTGTCTTTTCTCCTCTTTCACCTGTGAGTGGTGAGTTTCCTTTTTCTTTAGGTACCTCTTGGATTCTGAGTTTGTTCCAACAGCTGCCACACGTGAGATCCTGATCGTCTTCCTCCCAGTGTTGTTGCCCGCTGGGGGAAGGAAAGTTCAGTGGGTTTTCCTTCCAGGACCGGAGAAGGTCAAACTCTGGGCGGGCTGCCTGGTTTCGCCTACGCTACGGTTTCACAAGATTTCACCTTTTTTGTGAAACCGAAGTCAAGGAGTTCAAGAGCACGAGGGAATGGGCTTTCATTCCCGGGACCGCCTCGTCTATGTACTCGGCGCCTCTCTTGAAGATGCGCGCGCGATATGAGAAAAAAGAGCCTATTGGTTGGGAGGAACCAATGAAAAGCCAGGGTAGAGCCTCTCCACCGGCCCAAGCGAAGATCGGCACTCGAAGGCTTGAGGAGCAGCCCGCAAAAGGGAAAGCCGTGGAGACGGCAGACTCGCCAGTCAGGCACACCGTGAGGCTGACTACAGCAGACCGGGAGGTTACAATTCAAGTTTTCCTGTTTCAATTTCCGGGAGTGAATGTAGGAAGTTCAGACGGTGGATCAGGTGTGAAGATTCAACCAAAGACGTCTTGGGGATCGGCAATAGCTAAGCATTGTGGCCATCACAGTTCAAGCTACGTATGGCTGGCGCACAACCTACGGGCTTCTTAGCCAAAAGAAAAAAACAAAAAAGGATGCCATGCCTCTAATCTAAAGCTTTAGTCTAATCTTAGACAAAGAGCAAGGAGGATATGAAGCACTGCTGGGTAGACCATGGCTCCAACCAGGGTGGTTCATGACTGGGCTAATAAAAAACGGTCTCAAGCAGGGAAACGCGGGATGGAAGGCGGGCGGAAAAGGCTTGGCTTTGTTTCACAGAAAAAGGACTAAGGAAATTTCGTTTCCGTAGTGGTGATGCAGGCGTCAGTTGACCAGGTTGATATCTAATATAGATAGATATTCTATATATATGCAAGATCGAAGACGCGATTCGCGCGGGTCCGCTTTTTTTTTTTAAGATAGCAAGGAGGCGATTTGTTCGCTGGGCGATTCAGCTAGCAAAATCGCACTAATGCAATTCATTCGCCCTACGAGACTACAGAGCAATTCAAACTCTTAGTAAGACTAGGGTAGGGCTAGGGCGACTCATTCTATTCTCTCTGAGGTCAGGTAGGTGAAGCGTCTAGCTTAGGGGTGCGCGTCGAATCGCTGAAAGGCCTTGGTGATTCTCCAATTTGGTAATCTGAAGATAGAAAACCACAATGATTCCAAACTGAACTTCCCTCGTCTCGTATCCATGCTGCCCCGACTCCAAACTCGATGTTTGTTAACTAAGCGGGACATTCCCAAACTCTTTTTTATCAAACTCCTTTCTCGTTCCCTTGTACGGCCACATTACTTCAAATGGTTTTCATTATGTGTTCTTTGCAGTGTGACGGGAGGTTAGGAGTGAGTTAAGCTAATGCATACAAATAGACAGACCAGGTTCATCCTTTGATGTTGAGGTCAGTGCAAGTCTGTCTATGATTAAGAGTAACGGTGGTGTTGAAGCTGGCTCATTCATGCTAGTCATCTTAGAGCTATGAGTCAGAACAATGTTCACCAACTCTTCCATAGTCATCTTGTTCATATATCGAAAAAGCTTTTGAATATGAGTTTCCATTGTTATATTAAAGTGTTTTGTCTCCTCCCCAAGGTAGCATTGCCGAGCGGGCGATCCCTGTCTTGTTTATCCAGCTAGCTTTTCCCCGTGGTACTCAAATTCGATTTGTGAGAGCTCGGCAATTTTTGTTTTTAAAAAAGGGACCTTAAGCATTCTCAATAAAAATGCCTATCTATAAAGCGCTGAGTTGAAGAGGGAACAAGTCCCACAGAGAGATGATAAGTGGGAGAAAGAGTGAAATGGAAATCTCTTCTGGAATGGAAGACCTCCCATCCACTGACTACAAGACTGCAGCCTAACACCCAAGTTAGCTTGAAAAGAATCAATAGTTTGGACAAAACTATGGCCATGCAGGAGAGTTTCTGCTTCCGCAAAGGTTGCATCTTTGATCCCTAGAGGAGACCTGTTCAATTCCACATGACAGCACCATAGCCATCTCTTATGACCCCACCATAATCCGAATTTCCAGAGGGGACGACTTCCCTACTCCTTTAAAGTTCATCTTGATGTGATTTGAAGAGGAAATTGCCACAAGATTGATCTCGATATGTTTGAATGAATTTTCATTGAAAAAGGAAAAAAAAGCCATGGTGTTCATATTTGGCTGCTAAGTACCTCTCCAATGGCAAAAATGGATTGCCCAACCCACCTCTAAAATATCCTGCATAACGAAAGGTATTATTTGGTACAGAGAGACTTTCCGGCAGAACTTGGGCTAGACTTTGGTTGGGCAATGGTAAGCTGATTCGCTTCTGGGATGATGTTTGGCCGTGCCACTCTCCTCAGAGATGCATGCCAGAATTTCTATCAATTCACAAGGTTCTCATGATCTCAAAGTGATAGACTACATTCAATATGAAGGAGAAAAAAGGATTTCTCTCCCTATTCAACTGCCCATCCAAGAGCATTTGGCTTCATCATACTTTTTTTTTCTTTTTTTTCTATGGCTATGGACAACTAAGATAAATATTATCTTCCAGCCCAAAAAAGGAGGCAATGCCCATTGTTGCCAGCTCAATCCTCACGATAATAATTATGTATGCCAATTCTGCCTAAAAATCTCTTCAGGTGATCAAGAAGGCCCCCTTTTTCAGTAGATGAAATTAGGATGAAAG